TCCGGGACGAGGTGGTACTTGTGATATTTCGGCTTGGGACGCGTTTTATTTGGCAGTTTTCTGGATGTTAAATACTATTGGATGGGTTACTTTTTATTGGCATTGGAAACACATCACATTATGGCAGGGTAACGTTTCACAGTTTAATGAATCTTCCACTTATTTGATGGGATGGCTAAGAGATTATCTATGGTTAAACTCTTCACAACTTATCAATGGATATAACCCGTTTGGTATGAATAGTTTATCAGTCTGGGCATGGATGTTCTTATTTGGGCATCTTGTTTGGGCTACAGGATTTATGTTCTTAATTTCCTGGCGTGGTTATTGGCAGGAATTGATTGAAACTTTAGCCTGGGCTCATGAACGTACACCTTTGGCAAATTTGATTCGATGGAAAGATAAACCAGTAGCTCTTTCAATTGTGCAAGCAAGATTGGTTGGATTAGCTCACTTTTCTGTAGGTTATATATTCACTTATGCGGCTTTCTTGATTGCCTCCACATCGGGCAAATTCGGTTAATTATTTATGTATTCTATCCGCAATAATCTATTTTTTTTATTAAAAAAAATAGGTATGCACTCTTATATTTATTTCTACATCTAGGATCCGATTTGTATCATTATCATTGATAATAAGAGGAACTGAAGCATTATGGCAAAGAAAAGTTTGATTTATAGGGAGAAGAAGAGGCAAAAATTGGAAAAAAAATATCATTTGATTCGTCGATCCTCAAAAAAGGAAATAAGTAAGATTCCGTCGCTAAGTGAGAAATGGAAAATTCATGGAAAATTACAATCCCCACCGCGTAATAGTGCACCTACACGTCTTCATCGACGTTGCTTTTCGACCGGAAGACCGAGAGCTAACTATCGAGACTTTGGACTATCTGGACACATCCTTCGGGAAATGGTTCATGCATGTTTGTTGCCAGGGGCAACAAGATCAAGCTGGTAAGGATTTAAGTATCCCTTAATTTTTCTATTTTTTTCTATGATCGATGAGGCCCCTTTACCATTCTGTCTAAATAGGCTATTCTATTTGTACAGATATGGAATAGGGGCGCATTCAAATCTTCTTTGTTTATTAGAGTTTAGTCCAAGTTTTTTTGTTTCATCGCGGGGTAGAGCAGTTTGGTAGCTCGCAAGGCTCATAACCTTGAGGTCACGGGTTCAAATCCTGTCTCCGCAACATTTTTTTTTTTCAAGAAATGTAAGTTTGATTCTATTAACTAGTCATTAATTACTACTTGTCTTTTGGGACGCGACGAAAAAATTACTATATTTAGCGGTCAACTATACCGAATCTTTTATCTTTTTGAATTCATTTATATTTGGGCGGATAGCGGGAATCGAACCCGCGTCTTCTCCTTGGCAAAGAGAAATTTTACCATTCGACTATATCCGCATTTTTTTGTCTTCTTGATAAAAAATTTATGGATAATATTTGTTCAAAGCTAGACGAGATACACTCTTTGGTTTGGGGTCATTTCATAAAATTCTACTACCAAATCAATTCAATTACCAATTCTATTAATCTATCTAAATATATATAGATATATTCTATATGAATAATATATTTATTCTATATATTGAATATTGAATTCCATATTCAAGAATACAAGATTCTTCTAGTTCCATAAAATATTATATTCTATATTGATATCTGATATCAATTTTTGATTAGTTTTTTTCTTTAGTTATTTAGGACTATTTACTATTTAGTAAATTGATATTTATTAATATTTTATTCATATTTCATTCAAGTTCCAGAAGTTCGACCCCCCCTCTAATTTTTTTTCTTTATTTGCATTTTATGGACTTATATTGAATTTGAATGTGTAATTCATGGAATAGGAGGGGTCATCTCATTTTTGGATCTGCAACGAATGAATTCAAGAGATAAGAGAATTAAGGATACCCACCAAGAAGACTAATCCAATCCATAAAGATGTACCAGAAAATACAACATTTTTGTTACTCGACCAACCATCAGGAGACGCAAATACAACAGGTACGCTAATCAGTAAGATTGATGAAGTAATAATTAATGCAAAAACAGCCAATTGGAAAGCAATAGTCATGTTTTTAATCCTCCAAGCTATTAACAAAAGAATATACACCATTTAATCCTCTTACCCACTAAAAAATTGGAATTTTAATAAATAAAGGGATTTTATCATGAATCCGTTGATTCGAGATGACTTAGTTCCAATTTTGTTTTACCACTTTTATTCTATTCGGACATGAAGTTAAGGTTCTTTTTGACTTCACAAATGGGTATACTGAATCGTGTATCTCATTTATTTATATAGACAGGTTGATAGACCTATAAAGAAAGTCACACCCTATATCTTTCTCTACACAGTGATCGTATTAACTCATAGGGCTATGTTCTATTTGGCGAAAAAAAAAATAAAATAGAAATTATCTTTCGGAGAGATGGCCGAGTGGTTGATGGCTCCGGTCTTGAAAACCGGTATAGTTCATAAAAAATAAC